CGAAATTCCAAACTACCCGTTATCCAATAAAAACCTAAAATTCCTAATAATAAACCAAAATCCCCTACACGATTAGTTACAAAGGCTTTTTGACAAGCATTTGCCGCAGTAGGACGTGTGAACCAAAAACCGATTAATAAATAAGAACACATTCCAACCAATTCCCAAAAAATGTAAATTTGTATCAAATTAGAACTAGTAACTAATCCCAACATTGAAGTATTAAAAAAACTAATATAAGCAAAAAATCTCAAATATCCTTGATCATGAGACATATAATTATCACTATAAATAAGAACCAGAATGCCAACAGTAGTGATTAATATTAATAGAATAGAGGTAAGTGAATCGATCAAGTAACCAAACTCTAAAGAAAAATTATTATTTATAGTCCAAGACCATACATATTGATAGATAGAACTGTTGTTGATTTGATGAATGGACAGATCGACAGAAAAAACCATAACTATACTTAACAATAAAATACTAGGAAAAGCCCACATACGACGAAGATTTTTTGTTGCCGTGGGAAAAAGTAGAAGTCCTACCCCTATTAACATAGGAACTGGAAGTGGAATGAAAGGTAGGATCCATGAAGATTGATGTGTATATTCCATACAAAAATAAAATAAAGAATAAAAAATATTTGTATTCTTAATGAGTTTTTTTTTTTTTCTTATTCGCCGGTTTTATCTCTTTTGAAAGGGTTCAGTTAATAAAAAAAGTGAACATATAACTAGAATTATCTATTATTAATTATTCTGAATCTTTGAGGAATACTTCCAATATTGCAAAGTACAAAGTCAAAATAGGACAATAAGAAAATTTGAAAAATATACTTTATTATTATTTTTCTTAATAGCAATTACTATTTTTAAATAAAATTTTATTTAATAAAATAAAAAAAATAAAAAATTGAATTTTTTTATACAATTATACAAAAATTTATATCTATTTATATCTATATCTTTAGAGTAAGTATAAAAAATTACACCAAAATTAAGAACATTAGTTTATTTTGATATGAATCATAAAAAACAATCCCTATGACATCACCCAATAAAATAAGAATTTTTTTAGTTTGTTTATTCAGAAACATTAGTTCATTTTTAAACTAATTGATTATTTTACATTACAATAAAATAAAAAGATATATATTATAATAAAAACATATATATGTTTGGAAAAGTTTGAAAAAAAAAAAGTTATGATATTCAATGTTTTGTTTTACTTTAGATCGAAAACATAGAAAAAGAGAATGAAAATAGATGAAAAATCATGTATTCTTAACTAGATTAGATTAACGACCAATTAAAATTAAGTAGAATAAAAGTTGGGTTTTTTAATTAAACTTTTTAGATGTATTTTTTTCCATGTATAATATAAATAGAACTGGAGTATTGGGAAAATAGACAGAGACATAAACGGAGAGTGCTATTTTTTTTTGTACCAATTACATACAAAATTGCTAGGAACAAAAAAGAAAAAAGATTATGTTTTTTTTTACATATCCACATTTTTATGGGGGTATTAATTAAAATATCTATATAGATATAGATAGATATTTGGCTAATTAAAGAACAATTCGTTGTTATTTTAAATGTCTTTCACATCACATCCAACTATAGCAATGAGAAAACTATTATAATTTTTGAATGGCAATTCCAAAAAAGCGCACTTCTATATCCAAAAAAAACATTAGGAAAACTTTTTGGAAAAAGAAGGGATATTGGGCAGCATTGAAAGCTTTTTCATTAGCGCAATCTCTTTCTACGATGAACTCTAAAAGTTTTTTTGTGCAACAAAAAAAATAGAAACGTTTGAATAATCTGAATTAGCTGGATTTAAAGAATATTCTAACGTATCTCGTTTATTATTCTTTTTTTATTTCGTTTTTTTCTTTTTATATTTATAAATTCAAAACAAAATATCTAAATATATATATAAATTCTCTAAAAGAATAGAATTTCTATAGAATAGAATTTATATATATATATTTAGAATTTATATTTATAATTAATTATTTATAATTAATTATAATTAATAAAAAAATCATAAAAAAAATAAATATATATTTATAAAACTAAATATAATAAAAATAAAAAATAAAATAAATATAAAATATATATATTATATTAAAATATATATATATATATATTATATATATAAATATATATAAATAAACTATATAAATAAATATTATATAATATAATTATTTATTTTAATTATTTATTAAATATTTAATTTTATTATTTAATAAAATTGTAAATATCTTATTATCTATTATTTTAATTATTATTTTAATATTATTATTATATTATTTATTATTAGAATATTAATATAAAATAGAATATTAATATATAAGTTAATATATAAATTAAAAATTAAATATAAAAAAAAAAAAATTCTTTCAATTCTTTAATGTTTACTAATTACTAAACAAATATTACATTTGAATTGACTCTTTCAATCTCGACGATTGACTAAAAATCAGTTATTATGATTTTGAGTAAGCCGCTATGGTGAAATTGGTAGACACGCTGCTCTTAGGAAGCAGTGCTAGAGCATCTCGGTTCGAGTCCGAGTGGCGGCATGGCATCTTATCTTCTAAAAGAGTAAGTCCCATAATGAATTCAATTCCCGATTTATATTCCTAGTATTCAGACCTTTTTTTATGATATTTTCAACTTTAGAGCATATATTAACTCATATATCGTTTTCGGTCGTATCAATTGTAATTTCAATTCACTTAATAACCTTATTAGTCAATGAAATCGTAGGATTATATGATTCGTCCGAAAAAGGCATGATAATAACTTTTTTCTGTATAACAGGATTGTTAGTTACTCGTTGGATTTTTTCGGGCCATTTACCATTTAGTGATTTATATGAATCATTAATATTTCTTTCATGGAGTTTTTCCATTTTTCATATGGTTCCGTATTTTAAAAAGCATAAAAACCATTTAAGTACAATAATAGCACCAAGTGTTATTTTTACCCAAGGTTTTGCTACTTCGGGTCTTTTAACCGAAATGCATCAATCGACAATATTAGTACCCGCTCTACAATCCCATTGGTTAATGATGCATGTAAGTATGATGATATTGGGTTATGCAGCTCTTTTATGTGGATCATTATTATCCGTAGCTATTTTAGTGATTACATTTCGAGAAATCATAAGGATTTTTGATAAAAGCAAAAATTTCTATTTTTTAAATGAATCATTTTCTTTTGCTGAGATCAAATACATGAATGAAAGAAATAATGTTTTACGAAAAACTTCTTTTTTTTCTTCTATAAATTATTACAAGTCTCAATTTATTCAACAATTGGATCGTTGGAGTTATCGTATTATTAGTCTAGGTTTTATCTTTTTAACGATAGGTATTCTTTCGGGAGCAGTATGGGCTAATGAGGCATGGGGATCATATTGGAATTGGGATCCAAAGGAAACTTGGGCATTTATTACTTGGACCATATTCGCAATTTATTTACATATTCGAAAAACTAAAAAATGGAAAAGTATAAATTCTTCAATAGTGGCCTCTATGGGCTTTCTTATAATTTGGATATGTTATTTTGGAATCAATTTATTAGGAATAGGACTACACAGTTATGGTTCATTTACATCTAATTGAATTAAAGTAAGTAAAGGACCTGACAAATACAAATATAGTAATAGTAAGCCTATATATATAATTATATATAAATATATAATTATATATAAGAAAACTTCCCATAAAACGTCGAGAACCCTTTAAATCAAGTAATGTAGTGATTCAAGGGGTTCTCACAAACAACAAATATATTCGATTACAATTCAAATTCATTTTTTGTTAATCCAACGGAAAATTTTTTTTTTGATTATACTTAGCTCAGGATTTATTTCTCTTTTTGATTTTTCGGTTTTATTCACGAAAACTATCTATAAAAAATTAGATAGAATAGCTTCAACCTTGTCAACTGAAAATGAAAAAATGAAATCCGGATAAATACCAATACCTATTACAGGTATAAGGATAGAAATCGAAATAAATAACTCTCGCGGTCCAGAATCAAAAAAATGAGAGTTTAGTGTATTAAAAAGGTTGTATCCATAGAACATTTGTCGTAACATAGATAATGAATAAATAGGAGTTAATATCATTCCAATTGCTATTACAAAAGTAATTAGTATTTTTATCATTAAAAAATATTTTGGGCTGGTAATTATTCCCAAAAAAACTATCAATTCTGCAACAAAACCGCTCATACCCGGCAATGCAAGAGAAGCCATCGATAAGATAGTGAAAACCGTAAATATTTTTGGCATTGGGATAGCCATTCCGCCCATTTCGTCAAGATAAAGAAGACGTAATCTATCATAAGTAGTTCCCACCAAGAAAAAAAGCGCGGCGCCAATAAATCCATGAGAGATTATTTGTAAAATGGCCCCGTTGAGCCCCGTATCGTTTATAGAACCAATTCCTATAATTATGAAACCCATATGAGATACCGAGGAATAGGCGATTCTTTTTTTTAAATTACGTTGACCAAGAGATGTTGAAGCTGCATAGATTATTTGAATTGAACCTAATATAATTAACCAAGGGGAAAATATAGAATGAGCATGGGGTAATAATTCCATATTAATTCGAACTAATCCATACGCTCCCATTTTTAATAAGATTCCGGCCAAAAGCATACAAGTACTGTAATGTGCTTCTCCGTGGGTGTCTGGTAACCATGTATGTAAGGGTATAATTGGCAATTTGACAGCAAAAGCAATAAGAAATCCCATATAGAATATTATTTCCAGCGCCACAGGATACGATTGATTAGTTAATGTTTCAAAATTTAATGTTGGTTCATTAGAACCATATAAACCGATACTTAGAATTCCCATTAATAAAAAAATAGAACTTCCCGCAGTGTACAAAATAAACTTGGTAGCTGAATATAAACGTTTCTTTCCCCCCCACATGGATAAAAGTAGATAAACGGGAATTAATTCGAATTCCCACATGATGAAAAAAAGTAAAATATCTTGAGAAGAAAATGGTCCTATTTGACCGCTATACATTGCTAACATCAGGAAATGGAATAATCGGGATTCCCGAGTAACCGGCTGAGCTGCTAAAGTAGCTAAACTGGTAATAAATCCCGTCAGTAAAATAGGTCCTATAGAGAGTCCATCTATTCCGAATCTCCAGTAAAAATCAAAAAAATGAATCCATTTATAATTCTCCGTCAGTTGGATTAATGGATCATCCAATTGGAAATGATAACAAAATGCATAGGTTGTTAGAAGTAGATCTATTAAGCATATACAAATAGTATACCAACGAATTACCTTATTTCCTCTATGAGGAAATAAGAAGATTAAGGAACCCCCGGCTATTGGCAAAACTATAATTATTGTTAACCAAGGAAAATAATTCGTGATAAAAATAAGATACACTTGGGCCAGAATGGGCCAGAAAAACCCGCGCTCAAAGAAATTTCTATTTTGAGCGCGGGTTTTTGCCAGTAAAAAAAATGTATTCGTGTGGTGTTTTTTGAAATGTATCAATAAGCTAGACCCATGCTTCGAGTTGTTTCATGCCATAAATAAACTCGAACACTTAAGAAATCCGTCGGACAGGCAGATTCACACCTCTTACAACCAACACAGTCCTCTGTTCTTGGGGCAGAAGCAATTTGCTTAGCTTTACATCCGTCCCAAGGTATCATTTCTAATACATCTGTGGGGCAGGCTCGGACACATTGAGTACATCCTATACATGTATCATAAATCTTTACTGAATGTGACATTGGATCTATAGTAATTTTTGAACATCAGAAATTTTTAATTTTCGATCTAGTAAACTCGTAAATGAATCATATATTTAGACACCAGATGAATCAATGATTTATCAAAATTTTGCTAATCAAAATCGACTGCTGGATCAATTCATAAGAAGACAAGAGGGCTAAGATACTTTGATTTCTTACGTTTTCGCAAACATGATCATAAGTTGTGTAGCATATATGATCTAAATTCTAGTTTTTATGATTAATTATGATTAATACTATTTTATTTATTCAACAAATTGGATTGGTTGATACGAGTTGATTTTCTGTTACGATAAATTGAGGAAACAATAGCAGGTCCGATAGCTGCTTCAGCGGCTGCAATAGCTATAACAAAAATTGAAAAAATATTTCCTTTTAATTGGCGACTATCAAAAAAATCAGAAAAAGTTACGAGATTTATATTAACTGCATTCAATATAAGTTCAAGACACATAAGGGCCCTAACCATATTTCGGCTCGTGATCAATCCATAGATACCGATAGAAAATAAATAGGCACTCAAAACAAGTACATGTTCGAGCATCATTGACCAACTCCTTATCAATTTCGATTAATTTCAATATGAACAACAATTCAATGGATTCAATTGATCTGAACTAAAAGAATATATTGGTAAGAAATCCAAAAAAAAAAATTTCTACATAAACACTCTTTATAAACATTCTTTGACGTTCACATAGAATTCAACCGAAATAAATGTGATAAAATAGAACAAAATTGAATTTGGATTTATATTATTAGTTCTAATTATTAGTTCTAAAGATTTCTTACTGGCGAGCCACGACAATTGCACCTATCAAAGCAGCTAAAAGAATTATTGAAATGAGTTCAAATGGAAGAAAAAAATCTGTTGATAAATGAATTCCAATTTGTTGACTATTACTTATCAAATCTTGCTCTATAATCTGATTTGGTCTTGTAGTCCAAATAATCCCGTACCATGATATATCTGGAATAGTAGTTATTAGTGAAACAAAAATACTTGTACAAACCATCAAAGTAATTCCATCCCCAACGGTCCAAAGATGAAAATCTTGGTAATATTCTGAACCATTCATGAACATAACAGCGAATATGATTAAAACGTTTATAGCTCCCACGTAAATAAGTAGCTGTGATGCAGCTACAAAATGGGAGTTTAATAAAATATAGAAGAAAGATATACAAACAAGAACCAGTCCCAAGGAAAAGGCAGAAAAAATTGGGTTGGTAAGTAATACTACTCCTAGACTTCCTAATACAAGACCTGATCCCAGAAAGACTAAAAGAAAATCGTGTAGCGGTTCCGGCAAATCCATAATATGTAAAATATTATATGTAAAATAAGAGATAAATAAACCCAAATTTCATGACTTTATTGATACGACCAGGAAAAAATTTTATATACTAAATTTTTCTCCGCATTGAATTAAATTCAATCGTAAGGAGTGTGAATTGATAGAGGTACAGTTATAGGACCAATATCATTCCATTCTTTATACGAAAGAGTAGTTTGAAACTATACTAAAACTAGACTATATTATATATTTGTATATATATATATTTTAGTATATTTCTACTTTTTCTAATATTTTATTTATTCTAATAATTATATACTAATATAATTATATACTAATAATTATATATATTATATATATAATGATATACTGATATATAGAATATGATTTATATGATTTTGTTATTTGTAATAAAATTTTTTATTATAATATAATTCTAATATAAATTAATTTTATTTTATTTGAATTGTTCGAATTGTATAATCATCAATTACCGACATTGGTAAACGGCCCAAAGCAATTTGATTATAATTCAATTCGTGACGATCATAAGTCGAAAGTTCATATTCTTCAGTCATTGATAAACAATTTGTCGGACAATACTCAACACAGTTACCACAAAATATACAGATTCCGAAATCAATACTGTAATTAAGCAATCGTTTCTTTCGAATATCAGTTTCCAGTTTCCAATCAACAACGGGTAGATCTATAGGACATACACGAACACATACTTCACAAGCAATGCATTTATCAAATTCAAAATGGATTCGACCGCGGAAACGTTCTGATGTAATTGATTTTTCATAAGGATATTGAATAGTCACAGGTAAACGATTTGCGTGGGATAGGGTAATCATGAAACTTTGACCAATGTACCTTGCAGCTCGGATTGTTTGTTGACCATAATTCATGAACCCAGTTACCATAAGGAACATATCGTGAATATCTATAAATATTTTTTTTTTTGTTTCTTTCTCTTGTTTGAGACAAGTTATGAATATAGAAGATCAATCTTTTACAGTGAAAACAGTTGAAACGAAGTTGTTAATAATATATTACCGAGAGAAATAGGTAAAAGAAACTTCCATCCAAGATTTAATAATTGGTCCATTCTTAGCCTAGGCAAAGTCCACCTTGTTGTGATAGAAACGAACAAGAACAAATAAGTTTTAGCTAGTGTAATAAAGATACCAATTGTAGTTCCAAAAACTCCATATGTTTTATTTATTTCAAAAAGCTCATAAACAAACATATACGGAATAGAGATATTCCAACCGCCCAAGTAAAGAACTGTTACAAATAATGAAGAAATTAATAGGTTTAAATAGGAAGCAACATAAAATAAACCAAATTTTATACCCGAATATTCGGTTTGATAACCTGCTACTAATTCCTCTTCTGCTTCTGGTAAATCAAAAGGTAATCTTTCACATTCCGCTAGGGAAGAAATTAAAAAAACAATGAAACCTATAGGTTGACGCCACAAATTCCATCCCCAAAAACCATATTTTGATTGCGCATCAACTATATCAACCGTACTTAAACTGTTAGATAATCCTAGTCGATGATAACATTACTGTTACCATCGCTATTACAGAACCGTACATGAGATTTTCACCGCATACGGCTCCTCGAAAGCCTTAAATAAATCTAAGGACCATTCCGATTATTTATCTCTTGATATATCGCTAAGATAGAGAAGATTAAAATCGATAGGATGGTACTGAATTAGACCAATTGAATTCTGTCTGTTCTAATAATCTAATAAATAATTAAATAATAAAGAGAAGTCCATTTTCATTTTAATATTTAATTTTAATAAAAGATACAAAAAGTACTTCTGAATTGATCTCATCCCTTAAAAATCCAAATTTGAATTTGCTGAGTAATACATAACTTAATTCTTCAATAAAATACTCTTTTAGTATTATCAATAACCCCCATCGTTTTCAATTACGAAAAATAATTAGACATTAGTTTCTGAATTATGACATGAATTCGATCTCCATGAGTATGGATATAAGAAAGAAAAAATAAAATAAAAAAGGATCACTCTTTTTTTTTGTTTTTTTTTTCGTTCCTACTCTTCCTTTTCTTCTTTTTTGGGGGCAAAGGGGGATTTAAAAAAATTAAAGGATTATTTCGTTACTGATAGTTATTTATTTAATCAGTGGATAGGAGCATACTCTGGATCGGAATTGTGGAGAGTACTGCTTAATTTTTTCTACCAATTTAAAGCCCCAATTAGTATTCTTTTTTTATTATGCGGAAATGCTCTTTTGGATAATTTAAATAATCCGCATTACTAATCCTTTGTGTATCTTGGTGTTTCTAACCATCCACTCATTTTTTTATTAACCTCCCTTATTTATGTTAATACATGTATGAGAATTCATACAAACGGTAGTGAAAACTCAATAAGGTTGGTCTTTTGAGTCCGCTTCAAGACAGAGGATGACTAACCACTCAATCTTGGGATAAACAGATGCTTCTGCTTATAAGTTTTTTTTTCACTTAATTCTTATACATAGAAAATGAGACTCAATATTTTTACTGCAAATTCAAAGCATTCCACTATATATATATTATAACTATATATATTATATATAGTATAAAATTCTATTATTTTAAAATCTAAATTTACATAAGAAATAGAAGCTGTTTTATTTCACTCATATATAACTATCTGATTTACTTCTTCAATCCGAATTGCGAATAACAATAATAATAAAAATGAGGATATCTACTCAATTTTATTCTACCCCTTTCCTATAAAGTCTTATAAACTTATAAAGAAAGGAACATAGCATGGAAAGAAAAGTTTCTGTCTTAACGAATCGCACGTAGAGATATTGATAACACACATAAAGTTAATGGTATTTCATAACTAATCGATTGAGCAGCAGCTCGTAGACCACCCAAAAAGGAATATTTATTATTTGACCCATATCCTGACATAAGAAGTCCAATGGGAGCAATACTCGAAATAGCAATCCATAAAAAAACACCGATATTGAGATCCGCTAAAACAAAGTTATAGCCAAAAGGAATTACTGAATAACTTATTAGAATTGATATAACTGATATGGATGGTCCGATAGTGAATAAACGAATATCTCCCCTAGGTGGAATAAGATTCTCTTTGAAAAGTAGTTTTGTTCCATCTGCTAAAGCTTGAAGAACTCCCAAAGGACCAGCATATTCAGGTCCAATACGCTGTTGTATTCCTGCAGATATTTCTCTTTCTAACCATACAATTGCTAGTACACTTATTGTGATTCCCAATACGAGAATCAAAATAGGGGCCAGTATCCATAGAATTCCATAGACTTCTTTTAAAGATTCCAATCTGGAAAAAGAATTGATATCTTGTATTTCTGTTGTTTCAATTATCATTTCAACGATCAACTTCTCCCATAATGATATCTATGCTACCTAATATTGTCATAATATCGGCCAATTTCATTCTTTTAACTAATTGAGGAAGAATTTGCAAATTGATAAAACCCGGGGGGCGAATTTTCCATCTCCAAGGAAAACTATTCTGATCCCCCATTAAAAAAATTCCTAATTCTCCCTTTGGGGCTTCAACTCTTACATAAAGTTCTTGTTTCGGCAATTCAAAAGTCGGAGACGGTTTTTTACTAATGAATCGATAGTCAAAATCATTCCATTCTGGCTCCTTTTCTCTATCAAAGCAGCGGATTTCTAAATTCTCATATGGTCCGCCCGGAATTCCTTCCAGAGCTTGTTGAATAATTTTTATAGATTCCATCATTTCACCAATTCGAACTAAATAACGAGCTAATGAATCTCCTTCTTTTTGCCATTGAACTTCCCAATCAAATTCTTCGTAACACTCATAATTATCAACTTTACGTAGATCCCATTTTATTCCGGAAGCCCGAAGCATTGGTCCTGATAAACCCCAATTTATTACTTCCTCTCCACCAACAATGCCTACTCCCTCAACCCGTTCTAAAAAAATAGGATTTCGCGTAATAAGTTTTTGATATTCAACAACCCCTGTAAAAAAATAATCGCAGAAATCCAGGCATTTATCTATCCAACCATAAGGTAGATCAGCCGCTACTCCTCCGATACGAAAAAAATTGTGCATCATTCTCATACCTGTCGCAGCTTCGAATAGATCATATATTAATTCTCTTTCTCTGAAAATATAGAAGAAAGGAGTTTGTGCACCAATATCGGCCATAAAAGGTCCCAGCCATAGTAGGTGAGAAGCTATACGACTCAACTCTAACATAATTACTCGGATATAGCTGGCTCTTTTAGGTACTTGAATATTTCCCAACTGTTCCGGTCCGTTTACGGTTATTGCTTCTGTAAACATAGTAGCTAAATAATCCCAACGTGTTACATAAGGCAGATATTGTATAATTGTTCGATTTTCCGCAATTTTTTCCATCCCTCTATGTAAATAACCCAATATTGGTTCACAATCAATAACATCTTCACCATCCAGAGTAACTATAAGTCGAAGAACACCATGCATTGATGGGTGGTGAGGGCCCATATTAACTATCATGAGGTCTTTTCTTCTAGCTGGCACATTCATAGGTTTTTCCTCGATTCAGTCTTTCATGAATTGCTTAAAACAAAAAAAATTCATCAAAATTCAAGATTTAATAAATCGAATAATTCTAAATGACTCTTCAAATTAACGAATTTGTGACTTCCTAATATTCAACTGATTTATTAATTTTTGAGCACGTATTAAATTTTTCTTTGACAAATAAGATAGTAGTCGTTGCCGTTTTCCCATAATTTTACGTAAAGCTCTTTGAGATAAATAGTCTTTTCGGTGCAATTCCAAATGTGAAGTAAGCTTGCGTATCTTATTGGTGAAATTGAATACTTGAAATTCAACCGATCCTGAGTTTTTTTCTTGTTTTTCTTGTGAAATAACTGGTATAAATGAATTTTTTACCATAAAAAAAGTCCCCCCTTTTTATTTTTATAGATATTTTTATGGATCGGTAATAGTAATAACACTAATTTTTAATTTGCTATTTTTTAATTTGCTATATAAAATAATCTTAATTTCTTTAAGAATTTCTGATTTTTTTTTTTCAAATATAATTAATTTTTATTAATCGATCCAATTGAAATAGGTATACAAAAATACTATATTTATGCATTCAAAAAAATTGTAGACTTAAAATAAAAATAAGACGATTCGATTTTGTTGATTCATTTTTTGATTTGATCTAACGGATACGTCATTAAATTAATATCATGTCTCAGAATAGAAGTTAACACAATACGTGTATGCATCTATGTGTGTATCCATTTGTCTTCGCATACCAGATATGTTACGGTAAATAGAAGAAATTCACAAATGTAGATTAACGAATTTTCAATCGCGGATACATATGTATCCTTAGTATACTGAAGCGGCTTCCATTATTGGTATTAAACCAATAGCGATTCATACAAGCTAAATCTTCTAATCGATAATTTGGCCAGAGAAAGAATTTTAAATTAAAGCGATTCATACAAGCTAAATTTTCGAATAGATAATCTATCCGGAGAAAGAATTTTAAATTAATTAAATTAATTAGTATTTGTCTATTTCTATTAAGATCTTTAATATTTTTAGCCAAAACTTGACAGTAATTATTCACTTTATTCTCATTGTAAGATGCTGTGTTTCTATGCACACTATTTGTATTCCTAGGATTGAAACAAATTCGAATTCTCAATTCTCTACGACGTCTAGTGGATAAAATATTTTCAGCAACAAGCAAATCATAATGATTTTTTTGGTTAATTTCAATCATCTTTTGCAATCTTGTTCTTTTTCTTGTAATGTATTTCGAAAAATTCTTCTTATCAACATCACTTTTTTCTCGTTCTCTTTGATTAGTTCGATATATTTCATCAATTTGATGCGTATTCTTATGAAGTAATGAAAGGACTAAGGTTTGATACATAATAAATTGTTCATCGTTTTTGTTTTTTCTAGAAAGAAAAACTGGTTCGATAATCAACATTGCTTTGTTACTCAATAAAGTTAAATGCTTATGATTCTCAATCATCATAATATCTAGACTTAGTTCTCCTCTTTGAATAGAGCCTATGGCAATTTCTTTTACATTTCTCATTCTAAGTCTAATTAGCATAGAATATACATCGATATAATTCATTAGTCTTTGATTTAAAGAATCATGATGCAAGTTCAATTGCAAAACCAAATAATTTCTTAGCCAGAAAGGAAGTTCTAATGCTATATTGTTTGCTATCTCTTTTTGGTATTTTTTTATCTCTTCTATACTCATACCCTTTTTCCTGTCCGATCCTGCATAATCTTCTTCAATATATTTGTTTGAGAGATATGATTCAAGATCTACTCGACCACTAATGTTTTTATTGAAAAAAAGTAATTTGATTGGTATGATCCACGGGTTACTCGTATATGCATTATAAAATTTCACAAATTTTGAAAAGAACCAAAATTCCAGCTTCGATATGGAACGATTTGGTATTTCTACATTCATTCCCATCCAATCAAAAAAAGTTTTGTTTTGGTTGGATGAGTTGATTTCTTTATGAATCCTAAAAGAATAATCGGAATCGGTATCGATCCAGGCTTCAAAATCAACCTTATTTCTAATATAAAACGTCAGAATTGTCCACTCAAAAAATTTTCTATCCAGAAAACTTTTATTCAGATTTTTTTCCATATCTAGAAAATCATCTTCTACTAGATAATTCTTGATAGAAATATCTCCAGTTATGTCGGCGGCTTTTTGTTTATGCATGTTATAATTATAAGAAATTTTTTGTTTATGCATGTTATAATTATAAGAAATAGCTTTTTTTTTATCTGCTTGGATCAGAATTTTCGACTCAAAAAACTTTCTATCCAGAAAATTTCTATTCAGATTTTTTTTCATATCTAGAAAATCATCTTCTACTAGATAATTCTTGATAGAGATATCACGGGTTATGTCGACGACTTTTTGTTTATGCCTGTTATAATTATAAGAAATAGCTTTTTTTTTATTTGTTTGGAATGGTGATCTATATACATAAATATATGAGTCTTTCTTATCTGCAAAATAAATAGATTTATATGATAAAAGACCATATCCATATTGTTTTTTTAATTTATTTTTTAATTTTAATGAGTCTACTTTTTCTTTTTTGTAAAGAATTAATCGGGGTTTTTCATATGAATCACATTTGGTTAAATCTTTATTTTGAGCTATACAATGTTCATTGATTTTATTTCTCCATTTTTGTGGTACTAATCTAGACCATCTTCTCTCAGATAAATCATATTTAGAATGACCCTTTAACCAATTTGTCCATTGATTCATTACAGAATTGTGAGGGTTCTTATGTCTTAATTTGGAATGAAATATTCCTTGTATTCCGAAAAAATAATCCTTTATTTCATTTTTAAGAAAAAAAGATCTTCTAGGATATTCAAAAATCGATTTTAACTTAGATTTATATATGTTAAAAACTTGGATTTGTGATAATTTATAAAATACATATGCCTGTGACAAACAGGATACATCACAAGAATTCTGTGAATTCGTATTCCTAATATTATAAGTTGAATTTTTGATAGTTGAAATCTTTTTTATAGTTGAAATAGAGTAAATTATACTTTGATTTGTTTTATCGGTTATTTCTGTATTTGCTTCATTATTGTAAATTGATTTATTTATAATTTTTTTTTTTGATTCAAGAAGTATATTGATCCTACGAGTACTAATAATACATAGAAAGATATTTCTGTATAACCTTTTTATGAAAAATTGAAAAAAAGAATACAATTTACGAGCTAATCGAATATTTCTTCTTTGTAATATCTGCAAAATATTTTTTTGTAATAATCTTTTAGCATCATAAGTTGTTTTGTTCGAACTAATAATATTTATCTCTTTTTCTATTTGCTTTAGTATTGTTTTTGTTTTATCATTCCGATCTTTTATTTTTTTTTCTGTCAATGAACAATTTGTCCAATTAATAGATTGAATTGGAATGGATGATTCATAAATCAGTGGATTATTTTTATTGATTGTTGAATCGTTTTGGCTTTTACTCAATTCATATATTTCTTTTTCGTAAATCAGTGGATTATTTTTATTGATTGTTGAATCTTTTTGGCTTTTACTCAATTCATATATTTCTTTTTCTTTGAATATTTTTTTTTTTACAAATAGAATACTTTTGATGATCCATTTTGTTCTTTTTGAAACTTTTCGAATTAGAAAACGATTCTTTTTCCATTTTTGTATTTTTTTTTTGAATTTTTGCATTTTTTTTTTGAGTTCTTTAAAAACAGGATCCAAAAATAAAAATGGACTTCGATTTCGAGGAACCGAAGCAAAGGGTAATTCTACTTCCGTTCCAAAAATGGTTAAAAAATAAAAATCCTTTTCCTTTTTCACCATTTTTTTCATTGGATCCTTTTCCCTTTCAGTGGATCGTAACGTAGATTTGTGCCAAGGTTTCAGACGAAAAGGAAATGCGATCTTTATCTGAATACCCTCCTCTAGCCATTCTTCTGGAAAATCGAATGCTCTTTCGGAGAATGGAACGCCATCATAGGTGCATTTCATATACCTTTCTTTTTTCCAATCCTGGAAATCCTCTGACCATTCGGGAGATTGAAATAATAGTATACGAACAATATTTTTAGTTATTATCAACGAAGGGAATATAATATATTTTCTAAGAATGCAGTGCGTTATTAATATAAAACCTCTTATTATGTGACCGTGTGGAAATTCATCCCAGGCTTCTGCTATTTGCATGCGTCTTTCCATACGTCTTTTTTCGTCTTTTTCGTCTCTTTTGCGCTCCTCCTCTTTTTTTTTTTTCTCACTTTCTTTTGTCTTTTCTTCTGTATAATCCAAAATTCGGAATTCTCTCAGTTTCCGCATCCAATCTTTGAATATAAGAAATATTTTCGTTGGCTGCTCCAAAATATCAAACAACGAGATGATATCAAATTGGTCCAAAAACAAAGGCGAATTCAGACTTGCTTGAAAGAATTTAAAAGTAACTGTTTTACGCCTTAGAGCGCGTATAGATCCTTTGATTATGTCTCGCCGAAAATCCGGTAGTTCAAAATAACGTTTTAAATAAAATTGCTCTTTATTTTGGTCAGCAGTATTAGGAGTATCCAAAGTATCATCGTAATTCTGGTAAAATAAGTTACCCGAAAAAACCAACATATATCTGAAAAATCGGGAAAGAATCTTATCATCCTCTCGTTCTCTCAGCAGTTGTTCTAATTCGTCGAAAATTTTGTGTGTCCATCGAGGAATTTTTTTACGGATTTCTTTTATTCCAATACATTTTTTTGTATTTACAATTGTTTTATCATCGTTCAGATCAGTTCTAATCGCGTCGAACGCGTCGAATAATAATTTTCTTTTTATTGTTGTTGAATCTTGTTTATGTTCTGTAGATAAATAAAGTATTTCAAAATTCAAACTTGATACTGATTTTCCAGAAAATTTACTGATTAAATTCAAAAAAGAACTAATTTGAGTTAATAATGATTTTCTATCAAATGTATCGATTTTCTGTTCAAATTCTGTATAATCACTCTTAATATTCAGAAGAATATCATGAATCTTATTTATCCAAATGTCATTTTTTGCGTAAGTTTTATTTTTGATTGACGGTAAAAAACTTTTTTTGATTCGTCCACGATAGTGTACGTTCAAGAAAGGATCATATATTTTAGGTAAATATTTTGTTTTAGTCTCATCATTACACAATTTAATTCGTTTTTCCAGTATATCCAGAGGAATAAATTTCTTATCTAGAGCTTTCTTATCTAGAACTGCGATCCTATTTATAAATTCATTGCTGAGTTTCTTTCTTTTTTCTTCATTAGCGGAGCTCCAATAATTGGACAATTCTTCATAGGAGATTTTTTCTATTGTGAAGAGAGACATTTTTGTTTCTATCATTTCAAAAAAAGTTGACAAACTAGGAGGATACGTAAAAGATATTCTTTCTTTTCCGTCACTTTGACATGTATGAAAAAAAAATTGTGAAATTTCCGTTCTTTCAATATTTGAAAATCGAGAATTTATTATATATCGCAATGGGCGATTCTGCCATTTATAATCGAAAAGAGTGCTTACAAGAGGTTTTTCAAATTCGAAGATTTTTTTATCCTCTGTTTCATCTATTTTGTACGAATTCTTCTCTTTTTCAGAAAAAAGATAAGTAGAATAGGTAGAAAGATCTTCTTCTTCTTTTTCTTTATCAATTTCACTATTACTTTGATCAATTTCATTTTGATCAATTTCAATATCAATTTCAGTCCTTTCTTGAATTTCTGGAAGTTGCCTAGTAAAAACGGATAGTGTTCTGAATGAATAG